ACGGGTGGAAGATCCATCCAATTTGGTTATATCATGGACTCGAAAAACGGATCTGAATGTGACTGAAATGCACGATCTTCACAGGTATCACTTTTCACGATACCTAAACCTAAAAGGTGGAATAGCGATTTTCGAACCATTTCCTATAAGAGAATGGTTTCCATTACTTTGAGAAATGGATTCTATATCAAACTATAGCTATTGCATTAAAGAAGAAAAGAAACTAATAGAAGTCGAAGACGCGGAATGGTAGTGAATAGAGAAAAAGATTCTTCTGATTTTCTTGTTCCTGAAAATATTCGATCTATCTCCTAGACGCCGTAGAGAATTGATAATTTTCATGTCTTTCAATTCTCGTACTCGTAATTGGAAAGTTACGGAAGGAGATCCATCATTTTGCAATGAAAACAACATAAAAAACTCTGGACAATTTCGAAATCAGACCAAGCGTCTTAATACATATGCAAAAAAATTCATTATTGGCCCACCATTGATTACAAGATTTAGCTTTTATGAATCGCTATTGGTTTGATACGAATAATGGCAGTCGTTTCAGTATGTTAAGGATACAGATGTATCCACAATTCATTTAGAGTTACTTAATAGCCTATTTCTTATACTATATCTCTATCCCGTGAAATTCTCGAGCCCAAAGATGGATGCATATGCTGTGTTTCATTTTGCTAAATGATATCAATTAAATGGTATATCAATTCTATAAATTGGATATAGCAATAAATAAATCAGCAAAATTCTTTTATTTTAGATAGAAGAAATGTTTCTTCTATCTAAAATAAAAGAATGTACCCTTCTATCCAAATCCAATTTGCATCGATAAAATAAATCCAAATTCCAGATTCCAGCAGTAGATGAATAATTGCAAATTTTTGTGTGTACGAGATTAGAATAACTTAAAAATAACTGACATAATTTTATATTTTTCCTGATCAGAAAAATACATGAAAAAGAAAGGAGGTAGAAAAATTTGTTGATTTATGGTTAAAGAAGAAAAACAAGAAAACAGGGGTTCTGTTGAATTTCAAGTATTCAGTTTCACCAATAAGATACGGAGACTTGCTTCACATTTAGAATTACACAAAAAAGATTTTTCATCGGAAAGAGGTCTACGAAGACTTTTGGGAAAACGTCAACGTTTGCTGGCTTATTTGGCAAAGAAAAATAGAGTACGTTATAAGAAATTAATAAGTCAGTTGGATATTCGGGAGAAGTAATTTAATCGTTCGAATTTTTTTCTTATTTTATTAGTAGTCTTATAGTAGTCTTAGATTTTGCATTTTGATGAGCCTCGTTTTGAGGAATTCATGGAATAATCCATTTTCATGGAATAAAGAATAAGAACAAGGATACATAACATAAAAAAAAGAATAGATAAGACGATATTCGCCCTCCCCCTACATATTTGATTTCTTCTCCTATACAAAAACCAGCAAGACCTACTCCATTGATAATTCCATCAATGACACCTTTATCAAAAAAATGCGTTAGTTCAGCTAATCTTCTTATACCTAGGATAAAAACTCTAGTATACAAAAAATCTATATAACCACGATTATAGGACCAGCTGTATATCTTTTTTTTTACTTCATCCAAATCCAAAAAACTCTTTTTTGGATTATTTTTTACAAGGGAATTTTGAAAATTCAAATTCTGAAAAAAAGAATAAGCAGATCCATAAAAGATATATGCTATGAATAGACCAAAAATTGCTAAACTTACAGAAGAAATTGCATTAGTGAGAAATTCATATGAATTTATGGAAGAATTTGAATTTTCCTGGAACAAGTTTATTGAAGGAGTTAGCCACTTTGATAATATGGTTAACTCCAATATTCTATTATCTTTTACTCCATTATCAAAATGGATTCCTATGGATCCAATGAACAAAGTAAAAAGTAGTAATATAAGAAGAGGAAATAGCATAGTATTTCCCGTTTCATGAGGATAGACAAAAGTTTTTTTAGCCCCAAAGGGAGTACTAAAGGATCCTATCTTATTTCTTGTATTAGCAGGAATTTTTGGTATATTTTGTGAAAAAAAAGAAACTCCACTCTTCATTGTTGATAAAACAAAATCCCTATTGACTCCTTTGGATATACTTTTTCCCCATAAGGATATTGAATACAACGAACCTTCTTTAGTACTACTGTAATTTTGAAAATGAACACGCAAATACCCATCAAAAGTAAGTAAATATATCCGAAACATATAAAATGCAGTTAATCCTGCAGTAAAAGAGGCTATTATTCCAAAAAAGGGTGAATACAACCAACTATTACTAAGGATTTCATCTTTGGACCAGAAGCAAGCAAGAGGTGGAATACCACAAAGAGAAAGTGTACCACATAAAAAAGTAGTTCTTGTAATTGGAACGTATTTTCTTAAACCACCCATAAGAACCATATTCTGACTTTTATCTGGTGAATATCCAACAAGAGGTTCCATTGAATGAATAACGGATCCGGATCCTAAGAACAATAAAGCTTTCGAATAAGCATGAGTGATCAAATGGAATAAAGCAGCTTGATAAGAACCTATACCTAGAGCTAACATCATATAACCCAATTGAGACATTGTAGAATAGGCTAAGCTTCTTTTAATATCTCTCTGAGCAAGAGCTAAAGTGGCTCCTAAGAAGAGTGTTATTGTACCTACTAAAGAAATGAAATTCATTATCAAAGGTAGGGATATGAAAAGAGGAAGAAGTCTAGCTAGAAGAAAAATCCCCGCAGCAACCATAGTTGCTGCGTGTATAAGAGCCGAAATGGGAGTGGGTCCTTCCATAGCATCAGGTAACCATACGTGAAGAGGAAATTGTGCAGATTTTGCAACTGCACCAAGAAATAATAAAAAAGCACACAAAGTAGTAAGTAAGGAATTAATCCCATTATTAGGAATCCAGTTATTAGCTATTTTGAACAAATCCCGAAACTCCAAACTACCCGTTATCCAAAAAAAACCTAAAATTCCTAATAACAGACCAAAATCCCCTACACGATTAGTTACAAAAGCTTTTTGACAAGCACTCGCTGCAATTGGCCGCGTAAACCAAAAGCCTATCAATAAATAGGAACACATTCCGACAAGTTCCCAAAAAAAATAAATTTGTATCAAATTGGAACTAGTAACCAACCCCAACATGGAAGTATTAAAAAAACTTATATAAACAAAAAATCTCAAATATCCTTCATCGTGAGACATATAATCGTCACTATAAATAAGAACTAAGATTCCTACAGTAGTAATTAGTATTAACATAATAGACGTAAGGGGGTCGACCAAGTATCCAAATTCTAAGGAAAAATCATTATTGATGGTCCAAGACCATAGATATTGATAGATAGAACTTCCATTTATTTGTTGAATAGACAGGTGAAGTGAGAATACCATAGCTATACTTAAGAGTAAAATACTAGGAAAAGCCCATATGCGACGAAGATTTTTTGTTGCTGTGGGAATAAGAAAAAGTCCAAATCCCATTGACATAATAACTGGAAGTGGGAGAAGAGGAATTACCCAGGCATATTGATATGTATGTTCCATAAGAAAAGAAATAGCAATTTTTCGTTTAAATTTATAGTTCAATTTTTCTATAAAATTGTTTCCGATTCACCAAACCTATTCTTATCTCTTTCTAACTGGAATTCTGGATTTTTCAAATTTCTCTCTCATTAAAATATTCCAAAATGAAGAATGGGTTTAGTTACTTAAATTCAAAAAGTCAATCAAAGAATTTCGGTATCTAGTTATTAGTTAAAAAAAAATATTTATTAAAATACAAAAAAAGATTGAATAATTTGACTTTCTAATCATTTTTGTATTTCTTTCTGTTAAAACTGTTAAAATAAAAGAGCTCTGTTGTTTTCGTAATTGATTGATTGAATTCCAAAGAAAACCTATATTTATAGGAAATTCTCGAATATTGCTTATTTCATATAAAAGGAAATCCTAATGACTAGAATTCTCTAAGTTTTAGAATGTCTTGTTTAAGAGACTAAGTATTTTTTTTATTGGAATTCAATTATGGCATAGCTTTCTGAACTTAATTAACTATTTGAATTGAATTTTACCTTCCTTCTTTTTATATCCCCCTCTTATATGAGGGCTTATCCCCCATACCATATATTTATATATGGAGTATATTTAATATATAAATTGATTTAAATAGAAAATCTTAAAAAACTCTTGTCTTACCCACATTAGACAAAATGAACTAAAGAAGAATTTCGAATTTCAGTATCTTTCAGTATCATTTAAGTATCTTTCAGTATCTAAGTATAAATACTAAGAAAAAACAGAAAGAAGGATTGATTTTCGGCAATAGATGTCTTTCACATACAACTAGAAAAAAGTAATTCCCTTTTTGAATGGCAGTTCCAAAAAAACGTACTTCGATGTCAAAAAAACGTATTCGTAAAAATCTTTGGAAAAAAAAGACTTATTTTTCCATAGTACAATCTTATTCTTTAGCAAAATCAAGATCATTTTCTAGCGGCAACGAGCATCCAAAACCAAAAGGTTTTTCTGGGCAACAAGCAACCGAATAATAAGATTTGGAAATAATCTGAATTGAACTATCCAAAAGAAATTCCAATTATTTAATATGAATGAATAATTCGGATTAATTAATAAATGTACTTTTATGTGTCGAATTCCTCGGTACAATATTCTTAGAACGAATCCCTCCATTATCATTATATAGAACAAAAGTTTTTGTTATATTGTGTCCTTTTTGTTATATTGTGTCCTCAGTATTCTTTTCCTATCAAAGAACTTTTTTTTATATTTATAATAGAATCCTCATAAAAACGAGGATTCTATTATAAAAAGTAGACTATTCTTGCAATAGGACTTACAAGCTCTACCTAATCTTATAAAAAATTCCCATATAAATGGGTTTAGGACTGGTACATCTTAATAAGAGTGTAAAGGCTTTCATTCTATAAATTTTTCTAAAAAAAAATACAAAATTCATTTCATTGTAGTTAATGATGAACTTCTAATGTTCCTAAATTCTATGGCCTCTCCCAGTCTCGACGATTCACGATAAAATAACTATTATTCTTTTAAGTTAACTATTTATTATTTCAAATTAGCCGCCATGGTGAAATTGGTAGACACGCTGCTCTTAGGAAGCAGTGCTCAAGCATCTCGGTTCGAATCCGAGTGGCGGCATTCTCGAAAAAGAATACAATAAAATGGATTCAATTCGAAATTTCCAATTTTGTAATGGGACCTTATCGTTATGCTATTTGCAACTTTAGAACATATACTAACTCATATCTCTTTCTCAACCATTTCAATTGTGATTACGATTCATTTGATAACCTTATTAGTTCGTGAACTTAGGGGATTACGTGATTCGTCAGAAAAAGGAATGATAGCTACTTTTTTCTCTATAACAGGATTTTTAGTCTCTCGTTGGGTTTCTTCGGGACATTTTCCATTAAGTAATTTATATGAATCATTGATCTTCCTTTCATGGACTCTGTATATTCTTCATACTATTCCTAAGATACAGAACTCGAAAAATGATTTAAGCACAATAACTACGCCAAGTACTATTTTAACGCAAGGCTTTGCCACGTCGGGTCTTTTAACTGAAATGCATCAATCCACAATACTAGTACCTGCTCTACAATCTCAGTGGTTAATGATGCATGTCAGTATGATGTTACTAAGCTATGCAACTCTTTTGTGCGGATCCTTATTATCCGCTGCTCTTCTAATCATTAGATTTCGAAATTCTTTCGATTTCTTTTCACTAAAGAAAAATGTTTTAAGAAAAACATTTTTCTTTAGTGAGATTGAATATTTATATGCAAAAAGAAGTGCTTTAAAAAACACCTCTTTTCCCATATTTCCAAATTATTACAAATATCAATTAACTGAGCGTTTGGATTCTTGGAGTTATCGTGTCATTAGTCTAGGGTTTACTCTTTTAACCGTGGGTATTCTTTGTGGAGCAGTATGGGCTAATGAGGCATGGGGATCCTATTGGAATTGGGATCCTAAGGAAACTTGGGCATTTATTACCTGGACCATATTTGCAATATATTTACATAGTAGAACAAATCCAAATTGGAAGGGTACTAATTCCGCACTTGTAGCTTCGATAGGATTTCTTATAATTTGGATCTGCTATTTTGGTATCAATCTGTTAGGAATAGGTTTACATAGTTATGGTTCATTTACATTACCATCTAAATAATTACATACTGAAGGTTTTTTCCTTTTTTGTTTGATTTGAGAACCCTTTGAAAAGACGTTCAAGGGGTTCTCAAAAATTCGAGATAGATCTAATTAGACTTTTTTACTTTTTTCTGAATTTTGTATTTTTCCACTCTGGAATATAGAGCGGACTGGTTAAAAAAAGAAAATCCTATTTAGTATAATAATTGGATAATAGAACCTCTACCCTATCAACAGATAGAGAGAGAACAAAATCTGGATAAATACCAATTCCTATTACTGGTAAAAAGATACAGATTAAAAGAAAGAGTTCCCGTGGTCCTGAATCTACAAAATTTTTGTTTGGAACATGAAATAGCTTGTATCCATAGAACATCTGGCGTAACATAGATAATAAATAAATAGGAGTTAATATCATTCCTATTGCCATTACAAAAGTAATTAGCATTTTTGGCATTAACATAAATTTAGGACTAGTAATTAGTCCAAAAAATACTACTAATTCTGCAACAAAACCGCTCATTCCCGGCAAGGCAAGAGAAGCCATTGAAAAGCTACTAAACATGGTAAAAATTTTTGGCATTGGGATAGATATTCCCCCCAGTTCTTCGAGATAAACAAGACGCATTCTATCACAAGCCGTTCCCGCCAAGAAAAAAAGTGTAGCACCAATAAATCCATGAGATAATATTTGTAAAATAGCTCCATTTAGTCCAATGTTGGTTATGGAACCAATTCCTATAATTATGAAACCCATGTGAGATACGGAGGAGTAGGCTATTCTTTTTTTGAAATTTCGTTGACCAAGAGAAGTTGAAGCTGCATAGATTATTTGCACCGCTCCTATTATTACCAACCAGGGGGAAAATAGATAATGAGCATGCGGTAACAATTCCATATTGACCCGAATCAATCCGTATGCTCCCATCTTTAATAGAATTCCGGCTAAAAGCATACATGTACTGTAATGCGCTTCCCCATGGGTATCTGGTAACCACGTATGTAAAGGTATAATCGGCAATTTGACAGCATAAGCAATAAGGAAGCCAAAATACAGTAGTATTTCTAATGTTGTAGGGTATGATTGATTAATCAATCTTTCTAAATCTAATCCGGGTTCATTGGAACCATATAATCCCATACCCAGAACTCCAATTAAGAAAAAAATGGAACCGCCTGCAGTATACAAAATAAACTTGGTAGCTGAATACAGACGCCTCTTTCCCCCCCACATGGATAAAAGTAAGTAAACAGGAATTAATTCTAACTCCCACATGATAAAAAAAAGTAAAAGGTCTCGTGAAGAAAATAATCCTATTTGACCGCTATACATTGCTAGCATCAGGAAATAGAATAATTGCGAATTCCGAGTAACCGGCCAAGCCGCTAAAGTAGCTAAAGTAGTGATAAATCCTGTCAATAAAATAGATCCTAATGAAAGTCCATCGATTCCCAATCTCCAGTGGAAATCGAAAACATCTATCCATTTAGAATCCTCCTTTAATTGGATTAAGGGATCCTCCAATTGGAAATGATAACAGAATGCATAAGTCATTAGAAGGAATTCTAATAAACAAATAGCTATAGTATACCACCTAACGATTTTATTTCCTTTATGAGGTAAAAAGAAAATTAATGAACCTGCAAATATCGGCAAAACAACAAGTATTGTTAACCAAGGAAAATAACTCATGATAAAGTAATAAAGACAAGATACGTTTTGACCAGAAAAGCCCATGCTCGATTATTTCGAGCACAGGCTTCTTCGGTAAAGAGGAATCAGACGATTCAAGTGGAGTTTTTTGTAACGTATCAATAAGATAGAGCCATGCTGCGGGTTGTTTCAGGCCCTAAATAAACGCGGACACTTAAAAAATCCGTTGGGCAGGCGGATTCGCATCTCTTACAACCCACACAATCCTCGGTTCTCGGCGCGGAAGCAATTTGCTTGGCTTTACATCCATCCCAAGGTATCATTTCTAATACATCTGTTGGGCAAGCTCGTACACATTGAGTGCATCCTATACATGTATCATAAATTTTTACAGAATGTGACATTGGATCTCTAAATTTTCCTTTTCAACATAAAAATTTTCGATCTGGTAAAAATGAAATTAGTACTATATAAATTAGATGTATTGTAGACACCAGATGAAGCAATAGTTTATCCAAACTTTAACAAATAATGCAATATATTTCGTAATCTGTTTGTGAGAAAGCGCGAAAAGAGCCAAGAGACTTGAATTTAAGGCTTCAACAGTCATAATTATACGAATTCTACATACTAATTCGAATTAGCCAATAAATTGGCTATCATCTTTTCAATATAAATTATTGCAATATTCAAATTGCAATATCAATGAATTGCAAAAATGCAATATTCAATAAGTAAAAAACAATACTCTGAAATAACCTACTCCAAAAATGGATATTATTAAACACTAATAAGAAAATAAGATTAGATTTCTATTCATCTTAATGTTTCTTATTATTATATATGCGCCTTTGTTTAGAGGATTCTATGTCTAATTATTCAAAAAATTGGATTGATTGATACGAGTTGATTTCCTGTTACGATGGATGGAAGAAAGAATAGATAGTCCAATAGCTGCTTCAGCAGCCGCAAGGGCTATAACAAAAATTGCGAAAATGTCTCCTTTTAATTGGCGACTATCAAATAGATCAGAAAATGTTACGAGATTTAGATTAATTGAATTCAGTATAAGTTCAAGACATATTAGAGCTCTAACCATGTTTCGGCTTGTGATCAATCCATAGATACCAATCGAAAATAAATAGACACTCAAAAAAAGTACATGCTCAAACATCATTAACTAACTCCTTATCAATCTCGATTCATTTCAATATGAGGACAAGAATTGAACCGATTCAATTAATTAGAATAGAACAATTACACAACAAAAGAGAAAAGAAGGTATTTGTTGTGTTGGCAGTAGATGGGTTTTACTAAATCAAAATTGTGATTCTTTAGTTATTTATTTTATATTTGAAATTCTAAGAATTTTGACTCATTCTAAGTATTTCTTATTGTCGAGCCATAGTAATTGCACCTATTAAAGAAACTAGAAGAATTAGGGAAATGAGTTCAAACGGAAGATAAAAATCGGTTGCTAAATGAATCCCAATTTGTTGAACGTTATTTATGAGACCCTGTTCTACTATTTGGTTTGATCTTGTAGTCCAAAGAATTCCATACCACGACGTATCTGGGATAGTAGTCATTAGTGAAAAAGGAATAGTTATACAAAGGAGTAAAGTAAACCCATCTCCAATCGTCCAATAATTCTTATCTTTAGACCACTCTGAGCCGTTTACAAACATTACAGCAAATATGATCAAGACATTTATGGCTCCCACATAAATAAGAAGTTGTGCGACAGCTACAAAGTAGGAATTTAATAAAAAATAGAATAAGGATATACAAACAAGAACTAATCCCAGCGAAAAGGCAGAATAAATTGGGTTGGTAAGTAATACTACTCCTAGACTTCCTAGTAGAAGAACAAATCCCCCAAATAGCACAAGAATCTCATGTATTGGTCCAGGTAAATCCATTATGGATAAGAAGAAATTTCTAGTATAAAATTTTTCATGAACTGACTAAAACTAAAAGATTCAAGGAAGGAAAAAGGTATTAGGATATTTTTTTGTATATGCATATAAGTTGTTAAGCAGTAGTTATTCTTTTTTCGTTAGAGTTAGTAAAAATGGATTTTTCTAATAAAAAAATCCTAATACCTAGTAATCCGTAATCGTTCTTGAATTCCAAGATTTTTCTTCGTCTATTTTACTTTGAGGCGAATTCCTAATTGTTTGAATTGTGTAATCTCCCATTATGGAGATTGGTAACCGACTCAAAGCAATTTGATTGTAATTCAATTCATGACGATCATAAGTAGAAAGTTCATATTCTTCAGTCATTGATAAACAATTTGTGGGACAGTATTCAACACAGTTACCACAAAATATACAAACTCCGAAATCAATACTATAATTAAGCAATTGTTTTCTTTTAATATCCTTTTCAAATTTCCAATCCACAAGGGGTAGATCTATCGGGCATACGCGAACACATACTTCACAAGCAATGCATTTATCAAATTCAAAGTGTATTCGCCCCCGGAAACGCTCCGATGTAATTGATTTTTCATAAGGGTAGTGAATTGTTATAGGTAAACGATTTGTGTGGGATAAGGTAATTATTAAACCTTGACCAATGTATCTTGCGGCGCGTATTGTTTGTTGACCATAACTAATGAACCCAGTTAGCATAGGGAACATATTCTAAATCTATATATGAAAAAGGTATGTTTCTTTCTCTTGTTTGAGAGAACTTTTGTGTTGAAAATATTCTTACTGTTATTGTATTCTTATTTATAGTGAAACTAGTTGGGAAGAAGTTGTTAATAAGAGATTGCCCAGAGAAATAGGTAAAAGAAATTTCCATCCAAGATTTAATAACTGATCCATTCTCATCCTGGGTAAAGTCCATCTTATTGTGATAGAAATGAACAGAAATAAATAAGCTTTAGTTAATGTAATAAAGATACCTATTACCATTTCCAAAATTCCAATTATTTTATTCATTTGGAAAAATCCAAAAAAGGATATATAGGGAATAGAGAAATTCCACCCGCCTAAGTATAGAACAGTTACAAATAAAGAGGAAACTAATAAATTTAGGTAAGAAACAAGATAAAATAAACCATATTTAATACCAGAATATTCGGTTTGATAACCTGCTACTAATTCTTCTTCTGCTTCTGGTAAATCAAAGGGTAATCTTTCACATTCCGCTAAAGAAGAAATTAGAAAAACTAGAAAACCTATAGGCTGACGCCAAAGATTCCATCCAAAAAAACCATATTTGGACTGTGCTTCAACTATATCAACTGTACTTGAACTATTAGATAATCATAGTCGATGATAACATCACAGTTCCCACCGCTATTCCAAAACCGTACATGAAACCTTAGCTTCATACGGCTCCTCTATGATCAGAAAAAAGGAAAGGATTGTTTCGTTTCGGTATTATCCCCTGGGCATAGATAGAATTAGGTAAGATAAAATTGATTGGAAAGCCCAAAATTAGACCAAAGCAATTACGTCTGCTAGAATAACAAAAAAGCGCTTCCGAATTGATCTCATCCTTTATATTATAAAATTTTTCTTTGTTCGGTAATAACTTAATATCGGAATAAATCACTCATTATAGCAATTAATAAATGGAAAGAATTTGGCATTAGTTCATGAGGAATTCTGTATGAATAGGGATAAAGGAAGGAAAGAATAAATAAAGATCCTTTTTTGTATTGTATTCCATATCTTTTGTCCTATTCTTCTTTCCCCGGGAGGGGTATACTTAAAAAAAAAGAATAAAGGGTTAATTCGTTCTTGATAGCCATTTCCTTAACAAGTGAATGGGAACATACTCTAGACCGGAATCTGAAGAAAGTACTGCTTGATCATTTCCACCAATTTCAAGTCCTTATTATGATTCCTTTTATGAGGAAAAATGTCTAATTATTTAGATTCTCTCATTACTAATCCTGTATGTACTTTAGTGTTCCTAATCCCTCACTAACTTTTGATGGATTGCCTTATGGTTATAAGTATAAATTATACTAATAACTCAAAATATTCTAGTAATGGACTTCCATACCATACCGCGAATCCTTTATTCTTGCCCGCTTCAAGATATGATGACTAATTAAACAATCTCAACCTTGGGGTAAAGAGTTTACACTGCTTATGTTTACTTGAACTTTTTTCTTGTACGTAGGAAATGAGATTTTTTATTTTTACTACAAATTAATAAGCTGTTTTGTTTCACTCATATAGCTATCGAGTTTAACTTACCAACGCGAATACAGAATAAGCAAAGGAAGATAAGCATTCAATGTATTTTAGAGGAAAAAGATCCTATTTTAACGAATCACACGTAGAGATATTGCTAGTACACAAAAAGTTAATGGTATTTCATAACTAATAGATTGAGCAGCCGCTCGTAGACCGCCTGAAAAAGAATATTTATTATTTGAGCTATATCCTGCCATGAGAAGACCAATAGGAGCAATACTTGAAATCGCAATCCATAAAAAAACACCAATACTAAGATCAGCTAAAACAAAACGATATCCCAAAGGGATAACTAAAAAACTTAATAAAATGGATATGACTGCTATAGAGGGACCAATGCTAAATAAAGGAATCTCTCCTCGAGATGGGAGGATATCCTCTTTTAAAAGTAGTTTAGTTCCATCTGCTATAGCTTGAAGCAGTCCCAGGGGGCCAGCATATTCAGGACCAATACGTTGTTGTATCGATGCGGATATTTCTCTTTCTAACCACACAATTACGAGTACTTCTATTGTGATTCCCAGTAGGAGGGCCAAAATGGGTAGAATCCATATAAGTCCGTAGATTTCTTTTAATAATTCCGATTTCGAAAAAGAATTGATAGTTTCTACCTCTACCCTATCTATTATCATTTCAACGATCAACTTCCCCCATAATGATATCTATACTACCTAATATTGTCATGATATCAGCCAATTTCATTTTTTTAACTAGCTGAGGAAGAATTTGCAAATTAATAAAACCCGGTGGACGAATTTTCCATCTCCAGGGGAAAAGACTATCATCTCCTACCAGATAAATTCCTAATTCGCCTTTTGGAGCTTCTACTCTTACATAAAGCTCTTGCTTTGATAATTCAAAATTGGGCGAAGGTTTTTTACCAAGAAATCGATATTCAAAATCATTCCATTCGGGATTCTTTGCTTTCTTAAAGCGTCGGGCTTCTAAATTCTCATAAGGTCCTCCAGGAATTTTCTCTACAGCCTGTTGAATAATTTTTATGGATTCCCTCATTTCACCGACTCGTACTAAATAGCGAGCTAACGAATCTCCTTCTTTTTGCCATTGGACTTTCCAATCGAATTGATTGTAAGACTCATAAGGATCGATTTTACGAAGATCCCATTGTATTCCAGAAGCTCGTAACATTGGTCCTGATAAGCCCCAATTTACAGCTTCTTCTCCGCTAATAAAACCGACTCCTTCAACTCGTTCTAAAAAAATAGGATTCTGTGTAATAAGTTGTTGATATTCAACAACTCCTTGTAAAAAATAATCACAGAAATCTAAACATTTATCCATCCATCCATAAGGGAGATCGGCAGCTACCCCTCCGATGCGAAAGTAATTATGCATCATTCGCATACCTGTAGCAGCTTCAAATAGATCATATATCAATTCTCTCTCTCTAAAAATGTAGAAAAAAGGAGTCTGTGCCCCGAGATCCGCCATAAAAGGTCCAAGCCATAACAAATGAGAAGCTATACGGCTCAATTCTAACATAATTACTCTAATATAGCTGGCTCTTTGGGGTATTTGAATATTCTCCAAGAATTCTGGTGCATTTACCGTTATTGCTTCTGTAAACATAGTAGCTAAATAATCCCATCGTGTTACATAAGGCAAGTATTGTATAATACTTCTGTTTTCCGCAATTTTTTCCATTCCTCTGTGTAAATACCCTAATATGGGTTCGCAATCGATAACATCTTCACCATCGAGAGTAACAATTAGTCGAAGAACACCATGCATTGATGGGTGTTGAGGACCCATATTGACTATCATGAGATCTTTTCTTTTAAGCGATAGACTCATATCCTTGTTCTTATTCTTTATTCCATGAAAATGGATTATTCCATGAATTCCTCAAAACGAGGCTCATCAAAATGCAAAATCTAAGACTACTATAAGACTACTAATAAAATAAGAAAAAAATTCGAACGATTAAATTACTTCTCCCGAATATCCAACTGACTTATTAATTTCTTATAACGTACTCTATTTTTCTTTGCCAAATAAGCCAGCAAACGTTGACGTTTTCCCAAAAGTCTTCGTAGACCTCTTTCCGATGAAAAATCTTTTTTGTGTAATTCTAAATGTGAAGCAAGTCTCCGTATCTTATTGGTGAAACTGAATACTTGAAATTCAACAGAACCCCTGTTTTCTTGTTTTTCTTCTTTAACCATAAATCAACAAATTTTTCTACCTCCTTTCTTTTTCATGTATTTTTCTGATCAGGAAAAATATAAAATTATGTCAGTTATTTTTAAGTTATTCTAATCTCGTACACACAAAAATTTGCAATTATTCATCTACTGCTGGAATCTGGAATTTGGATTTATTTTATCGATGCAAATTGGATTTGGATAGAAGGGTACATTCTTTTATTTTAGATAGAAGAAACATTTCTTCTATCTAAAATAAAAGAATTTTGCTGATTTATTTATTGCTATATCCAATTTATAGAATTGATATACCATTTAATTGATATCATTTAGCAAAATGAAACACAGCATATGCATCCATCTTTGGGCTCGAGAATTTCACGGGATAGAGATATAGTATAAGAAATAGGCTATTAAGTAACTCTAAATGAATTGTGGATACATCTGTATCCTTAACATACTGAAACGACTGCCATTATTCGTATCAAACCAATAGCGATTCATAAAAGCTAAATCTTGTAATCAATGGTGGGCCAATAATGAATTTTTTTGCATATGTATTAAGACGCTTGGTCTGATTTCGAAATTGTCCAGAGTTTTTTATGTTGTTTTCATTGCAAAATGATGGATCTCCTTCCGTAACTTTCCAATTACGAGTACGAGAATTGAAAGACATGAAAATTATCAATTCTCTACGGCGTCTAGGAGATAGATCGAATATTTTCAGGAACAAGAAAATCAGAAG